CTACCATAAAAAATTAATATTTTTTAGGAATTTAAGGCGGAAATAGACGTATTTTTTTTCTTTTAAGAAATATCTATTTTGTACATTTCAATTTGAATTAGGAACTCCGCGTACAAATACAAGTGGTAAGTCATTAACTACATATACACATCCGGTCATATATGTATTACCATTATGTATTACAAATTACAATAAAATTACAATAACGAATACAGAAAGAGGAGTTTTAAAAATGCGAGATCTAAAAACATATCTCTCCGTGGCACCGGTAGTAAGTACTCTATGGTTCGGGTCTTTAGCAGGTTTATTGATAGAGATCAATCGTTTTTTTCCGGATGCGTTGATATTCCCCTTTTTTTCATTCTAGTTATTGATATGGGAAGGGGGAAGAAGATTAGAGATATAATCAAATAACTGTAACTAATCCCTACCCCTCCCTTCTTTTTTTCTTTGTTTTTTTTTTTTTTAGAATTAGAATAAGTAAAAAAAAAAAAAAACAAAGAAAAAATGATTTCGCCCTCAGTGAAACTATGAACTCGGGCTCAAATTAAATTAATAATAGAATGAAAATGTGGTGGTTGGGGCAACAATATCATACAAGATACTTAACTGAAAATGAAATACTGTACGGCAATTTAAAATTATAAATATAGTTATAAATCATTATATTACTTATTATTTATTACTATATTGTTACTATATTGATTGCAACAAAATTTTTCTTTCATAATTTGATTTCGAGTTACCTGCTTCTATTTTTTTTGTCCTTTCTTCTTCCTTGCTTAGGGTCGGAAAATTAAAGAATTGAGTGAATCAAAAACCAAAGGAGGTTCATGGCTAAGGGTAAAGATGTCCGAGTAACGGTTATTTTGGAATGTACCAGTTGTGTTCGAAATCGTGTTAATAAGGAATCAATGGGCATTTCCAGATATATTACTCAAAAGAATCGACACAATACGCCTAGTCGATTGGAATTGAGAAAATTCTGTCCCTGTTGTTACAAGCATACGATTCATGGGGAGATAAAGAAATAGATCGAAACGATCGCTCGTGTGTCAGTCTTCCAAGGAAGATGAAAAATTACATATTATATATAACAATATATATATAATTTATTTAAATTTATTTAAATATAAACAAACCCAATCCTATTTCTTAATTCTACATCTATATCATCTTTGATCCGATCGAAATAGGATTGGGATTTTCAGGATAAGGAATAAACAAACCATGGATAAATCCAAGCGAATCTTTCTTAAATCCAAGCGATCTTTTCGTAGGCGTTTGCCCCCGATCCAATCGGGGGATCGAATTGATTATAGAAACATGAGTTTAATTAGTCGATTTATTAGCGAACAAGGAAAAATATTATCTAGACGGGTGAATAGATTGACCTTAAAACAACAACGATTAATTACTATTGCTATAAAACAAGCTCGTATTTTATCTCCGTTACCTTTTCTTAATAATGAGAAACAATTTGAAAGAAGCGAGTCAACCGCTAGAGCTGCTGGTCTTAGAACCAGAAAAAAAATAGGTTGACTCTTCGATTGAATCAAAATCAAATTCCAATCCGAACTCAAATGCGGATTGACGTTTTTTTTTGTTCGAAAAATCGTAAAATCGAAATGTCGTGTCGTAAGAAAAAAAAATGGGAGAAGAAGAATAAATATTTTTTATTTAACGTCTTTCTTCATTTTGATGACTTTATCATATTTTATCATACTAATTTCTACTCTACCTTCCCAGAGTTCATTCTCCAGGGAACTCCATTTAAACTATTCCAACGGATTCCTTCCAATCTCTTTATTTTATGATCTCATTGGAAATCATATAAAGACAACTCCTATTTAATATAGCTATTTGTGCAAGTATTTTACGATTAAGAAGCAACTGTCTCTTGTACAGGTTGTGTATAAATTTACTATAACTAAAGTATACTTTATTCTCGCGAATTACTGCATTTATCCGAGTGATCCATAACCGACGAAAATCTCTCTTTTGTCTACCTCTATCCCGATGAGCCGAAACCAAAGCTCTTATTTTCTGTTGAGTAATAGTACGAGTAAGTCTTGAATGAGCCCCTCGAAAGGTTGATGCAAATAAACGAATTTTTGTTCTACGTCTTCGAGCTATATACCCTCGTTTAATTCTGGTCATTGAATAAATGAAACTTTGATGAATAACTAATCGATTTCCTTTCTTTCAGTTATTCCCTTCCCTAGTCTATTAATAACAAAACAGATTCTTCCAATGTATAAAATTTAAATTCCAATGGCTTTTGCTACTATAACCTTCCCGACCACAATTTTTTCTTTTTGTTTTTTTCTAGGTGAAATGCCTAGAAAAAAATTGTATTGATATTAGGTATCAAAAACACATAAAAGTAGTAAATATAAATGGATATAGTGGGTTCCATCGTTTCTATGGTTACTTCTTAAACGGTGAGGTCCTCTCTATACACCGGAGCCCTTCTTTCTTTCATTTAATCAATGTTATTGTTAACTTGTACAGTTCACACTCTTTGGCTCTACCCACAATTATCCAGTACTAGGTCTTTCACAATGAGATCTACTTATACAGTAACGGTATTTAATTATGAAGATTCGCTGAGTAGCTGACCCTGTTAGTCCGTTCTTGCAAGAGTAAGGCATAAATTTTCTGCTTTTTAAAATAGTATTTCCCCTGCTTAATGGATATCATTTGCTATCAATGGAGAATTCTTTCTCATCTTAAATTTAAAACGGAGTTGATTGGATTTGCACCAACGGAAACCATACATTTGATACCACAATAGAAGGATAGATCTTTTTTATTTTTAGATATTGAATGGAGTTCTTCCATTCTAGTCTATTCACTGGTACTGATCGTTGATACTGGATCAATTGTTTTCTTTCTTTTGTCCTAGCCCACGATCTGAACGAGTCGCACATACACCCTAGTACATGTTCCTCGTCGCTGAGGACATCCCCCAAGAGCGGGGGATTTCGTGACATTTCTGATTGGCTGTCTTGTGTTTCTAATAAGTTGTTTAATAGTTGGCATATTGAATCATATACATAATGGGCTGGTTTAGATCGATCTTAACCGGATGATTATGAATTATTTTATTTCTATATTAATAGATTAATGAATAGAATATTAAATCCGGTAAGAAGATAAAATCTCAAATCACCAATTCGTCTGAAATTTTTGTTATTTTTTATTTTTTATTCAGTCGCTACAAGATCAACAATTCCATGAGCTTGGGCTTCTGTTGCTGACATAAAAACATCTCTTTCCATATCTTCGGATACAACCCATAAGGGTTTGCCTGTCCTTTGTACATAAACCCTTGTGACGGTTTCGCGCAGCTTCAATAGTTCTTCCGCTTCCAAGATAAATTCTCCCGTCTGTGCCTCATAAAAAGAACTAGCAGGTTGATGGATCATTACCCTGATAATATAACATAATAAATGTTTATTCTATCTCATGAAAGGTGAGGAGATAAAGAATAATAATAATAAAATATATAATTGAACAACCGTACAGGCATCTTTTACGCATTGCATACGGCTCTATAATGGAATTCGTTTTTACCTTACTTAAAATATCAAATAAATATAGGGTCTATCAGACGCGGGTTGGTAAATGATCCAATAACCACCCTTCTTTTTGTTTTTGGAGTAGTTCAAAAATACTATGATGGCTCCGTTGCTTTATATATTTATTTCGTCTGTTATTTAGCAATCCCAAAGTTTCTTTTTTTTTTCAAATAAAAAAACAAGATTTTTTTTATTTTCATATTCTTTCATAACCTAAATATTGTTACGATTAAGAGCCTCCCGGCGTGAAAACAAAAAAGTTTGTGACGCTGAAATAGGCCTCCCGATAGATCGGATAAAATCGGAAATACCTTTTATCTCATACTACTCTTTCGCTACATAATTTAAGGGTTAAAAAAATTTCTCATATCGAATTCGAAGTGCCATGCTATTATTACTTAATATTAATATTTCATATAGCGCGAAGGCATAGTCTTTTTTTTTTTTCTCTCAAATCAAATAAAAAACTCATTGGCGCCAAGCGTGAGGGAATGCTAGACGTTTGGTAATTTCTCCTCCGACCAGAATAAAAGATCCCATTGAAGCGGCTAATCCCATGCATATAGTCTGTATATCTGGTCGCACAAATTGCATAGTATCATAAATAGCTACTCCGGGTATTACCCATCCGCCAGGAGAATTTATAAACAAATATAGATCTTTGGTATCATCCTCTATACTGAGATATACCATAAGACCAATAAGTTGATTCGAGATCTCGCTATCAACCCCTTGGCCTAAAAAAAGTAATCTTTCTCGATAAAGTCGGTTGATTGGGATAAAGTTGTATCCCTTAGAAACCGTACATGCACCTTTTGATGCATACGGTTCAACAAAAATCACGAAAAAAAAAAGAATCAATGTGTAGATGTAGATTCTAGCGCTTTCTTTTATTTTCTTTTTTTTCATACCAGGCTTTTAACTTATAAAAAGGGGCTTTTCTTTCATTTTTCAAGAAAGATGGGTTTTGGCCTGTTTTGTTTATCTATAAAAATAAAAAAAAAATTACTAAATTTATCTAACTAACTTTTCATTGATGTATTGTTTCATCGGGATACAATCTCAATCGCGATGTAATTTTCTTGTTCCTGAATGGGCTTCTTCAATTTTTTTAGGTTTATGCTCTACTCCGAGTAAAGATCCGCCCGATTTGTATTTGCACATATATGACAAATGCCCCAATACCACGTCCTTTTGCTACGACTTCCTTTTTACAATTTCTTTCATGTCCTACAACAGATATTCAACGCATTTATCATATTACTCGATTGATTAACAGTTTGAGATCACTTCTATTTATAAATATATAAAGAAATAGAATATGATAGAAATAGTAATCATAAATATATTTATTACCGGTTTTTTTCTAAACGGAGCCTGGATACTTCATTTTATTGGCCTAACCAAGACAACCATAAATTATTCTAATTGATAATATTAATCTGTATACCCTCCCGAAAAAATGAATCTAATTGAACTTCACGCTCCAATTTTTTGATAATTCAATCAATCTTTCTTGGGCGAAGGGGAGGATATCTCGATCGGGGAAGAGAATGGGGAAATACCATATGACCCAATATATCTGACAAGTCGCACTATACGTCAATCCACAATGCATCTTCCTCTCCAGGACTTCGAAAAGGTACTCTTGGAACACCAATAGGCATTAAATAAAAGAAAAATTAAGTACTATATCTCACTTTGATGTGAAAGCGTAACAATGGATTTAGTGTCCTACTAATATTGGCCTTTATCATATTTTATCCATAGATTGACTAAGTTCATAAAAAAAGATAAAGAAGACAAAATGAATAAAGGAAAATTCTTAGAAATAAGTCCTTTGAATGATGAACAAATATATATATGCATTCACTCATATAAAATGGTATCAACTCCCCTACCATTGCGTATTGGTACTTATCGGGTGTAGAATAGATCTGCTTCTTTTTGTTCCTACGAACAAAATAGTTTCATTATTATTAAAAGTAATTGAAAAGAATAAAACAAATCAAACAAATATTAATTCTTTCCCCAAGATAATCCACTACAAAGAGGGTCCACAGCGTAGTTTTTTACAATGCAATAAAGTTACATTGTGTCTATTTTTCATTGATAAAGGGGTATTTCCATGGGTTTGCCTTGGTATCGTGTTCATACCGTCGTATTGAATGATCCCGGTCGTTTGATTGCTGTCCATATAATGCATACAGCTCTGGTTGCTGGTTGGGCCGGTTCGATGGCTCTATACGAATTAGCAGTTTTTGATCCTTCTGATCCTGTTCTTGATCCAATGTGGAGACAGGGTATGTTCGTTATACCCTTCATGACTCGTTTAGGAATAACCAATTCATGGGGCGGTTGGAGTATCACAGGGGGTACTGTAACGAATCCGGGTATTTGGAGTTACGAAGGTGTGGCCGGGGCACATATTGTGTTTTCGGGCTTGTGCTTTTTGGCAGCTATCTGGCATTGGGTGTATTGGGATCTAGAAATATTTACTGATGAACGTACAGGAAAACCTTCTTTGGATTTGCCTAAGATCTTTGGAATTCATTTATTTCTATCAGGGGTGGCTTGCTTTGGTTTTGGTGCATTTCATGTAACGGGATTGTATGGTCCTGGAATATGGGTGTCCGATCCTTATGGACTAACTGGAAGGGTACAATCCGTAAATCCAGCGTGGGGTGTGGAGGGTTTTGATCCTTTTGTTCCGGGAGGAATAGCTTCTCATCATATTGCAGCAGGGACCTTGGGCATATTGGCGGGTCTATTCCATCTTAGTGTACGTCCACCTCAACGCCTATACAAAGGATTACGTATGGGAAATATTGAAACCGTCCTTTCCAGTAGTATTGCTGCTGTCTTTTTTGCAGCTTTTGTAGTTGCTGGAACTATGTGGTATGGTTCAGCAACTACCCCGATTGAATTATTTGGTCCCACTCGTTATCAATGGGATCAAGGATACTTCCAACAAGAAATATATCGAAGAATTGGTGCTGGGTTAGCTGAAAATCAAAGTTTATCTGAAGCTTGGTCTAAAATTCCTGAAAAACTAGCTTTTTATGATTACATAGGCAATAATCCGGCAAAGGGGGGTTTATTCAGAGCGGGCTCAATGGACAACGGGGATGGAATAGCTGTTGGGTGGTTAGGACATCCTATCTTTAGAGATAAAGAGGGGCGCGAACTTTTTGTACGTCGTATGCCTACTTTTTTTGAAACATTTCCGGTTGTTTTGGTAGACGGAGACGGAATTGTTAGAGCCGATGTTCCTTTTAGAAGGGCGGAATCTAAATATAGTGTCGAACAAGTAGGTGTAACTGTCGAGTTCTATGGCGGCGAACTCAACGGAGTCAGTTATAGCGATCCCGCTACTGTGAAAAAATATGCTAGACGCGCTCAATTGGGTGAGATTTTTGAATTAGATCGTGCTACTTTGAAATCCGATGGTGTTTTTCGTAGCAGTCCACGGGGTTGGTTTACTTTTGGACATGCTTCGTTTGCTTTGCTCTTCTTCTTCGGACACATTTGGCATGGTGCTAGAACCTTGTTTAGAGATGTTTTCGCTGGTATTGATCCAGATTTAGATGCTCAAGTGGAATTTGGAGCATTCCAAAAACTTGGAGATCCAACTACAAGAAGACAGGTAGTCTGATACAATATGCTTTGTTACTTGTTACTTTTCATTTTTATTTTCTTTTTTTTATTTTGAGATAGGGGTACCAGATAAATCTTGATTTGAATCACTGCCTTTTCTTTGACTCTTGTTCTTTATTTATCCGGGAGACGATCCCAAATAAACAGGTATGGAAGCTATAATTGTAAACCACGATCGAATCCATGGAAGCATTGGTTTATACATTCCTTTTAGTCTCAACTCTAGGAATAATTTTTTTCGCTATCTTTTTTCGAGAACCGCCTAAAGTTCCAACTAAAAAGGTGAAATGATTTGTCATTATCTCAATTGAATTACTGATCCTCCCAATATTGGGAGGATCAGTACTTCAACTAGTCCCCGTGTTCCTCGAATGGATCTCTTAGTTGTTGAGAGGGTTGCCCAAAAGCAGTATATAAGGCGTACCCAGTAAAACTTACAAGTAAACCAGATAAAAAGATGGCAACGAGGGTTGCTGTTTCCATTATTATATAGTTTTAAGACATTATAAAGTTTTAAGACCACAATGGATCTATGATAAGATCATTTATTTACAACGGAATGGTATACAAAGTCAATAGATCTTACTGAATATAAAATATTATGGCTACACAAACCGTTGAAGGTAGTTCTAGATCTGGCCGCCCAAAACGAACTAATGCAGGGAGTTTATTGAAACCCTTGAATTCAGAATATGGCAAAGTAGCTCCTGGGTGGGGAACTACTCCTTTGATGGGTCTCGCAATGGCTCTATTCGCTATATTCCTATCTATTATTTTGGAGATTTATAATTCTTCCATTTTACTGGATGGAATTTCAATGAATTAGATTCACAAGAACCATTAACTGGCTTTTTCAATACAATTCAATACAAAGTGAAGCGTTTAGGTTTCTGATTTTTATCCCATTCTATTTTGGTAGTTTGACCGTGGAATTTCTTTGTTTCTGTATTTCCGGAATATGAGTGTGTGACTTGGTATAATTGATCCTATGGATAGTACAGAGAATGGGTCTGTCATCTTGATAGAGATGGTTTTACTTCGTCGGATATTCATTCTAGTATCTGGAGCACGGAATATATGAAATAGATTACTATTAGAACTATGATTCATACTTAATAGTCAGACCTCGTGTCCGGACTTCAAAATTTTTTTTTTTTTTCAAAGAATTAGAAGTTATAAATAGAAATAGTTTTATTCTTTCAAACTTTCGTTTATGCTTATTTTGATCAAAGGACAAAACAAAGGTTTCTTTGGTTTGGATTTTGAGTCATTATATCTATTCATTGGATAAGTGATGATCCAATGGTTCTTACTCAGGGAATTTTGGGACTTAGTTTGAAAGGTTTTTATTGAATCATCGTGGTTTTAGTATGAATCTGAGGTTTTAATCAATTCATAGGGTCTTAACAAGAGAATTCCTATCAATAATAAAGAAAACGGCAGTAAAGCCGCATTACACATAAATAACACCAAAGAAAATAGGTAAATAGAAGATTCAAGAGGCCTATAACGATCAATATATAGATTAATGAGCCGACTTGATTTTTTGGCATTATAACCACAAAGAAGAGCTTTCGGATTTTTATTCTTTAGTATCTTCAAAAAAATTGAATCATAAATCATAGAATTAATAAATTTCAAACTTTATATTACACACATCCGTTAGAACTAGTATTTGGGTGTTTCTGTTTGAGCCGTACGAGATGAAATTTTCATATACGGTTCTCCGGGGGGGTCCCCTTGATTTACCTATCTCAATAAAATCTATGATTGGTTCGAAGAACGTCTTGAGATTCAGGCAATTGCCGATGATATAACTAGTAAATATGTTCCTCCTCACGTCAACATATTTTATTGTCTAGGGGGAATTACGCTTACTTGTTTTTTAGTACAAGTAGCTACAGGGTTTGCTATGACTTTTTATTATCGTCCGACCGTTACGGAGGCCTTTGCTTCTGTTCAATATATAATGACTGAAGCTAATTTTGGTTGGTTAATCCGATCAGTTCATCGATGGTCGGCAAGTATGATGGTCCTAATGATGATCCTGCACGTATTTCGCGTGTATCTCACCGGCGGCTTTAAAAAACCTCGTGAATTGACTTGGGTTACAGGTGTGGTTTTGGGTGTATTGACCGCATCTTTTGGTGTAACTGGTTATTCCTTACCTCGGGACCAAATTGGTTATTGGGCAGTAAAAATTGTAACAGGCGTACCAGACGCTATTCCTGTAATAGGCTCGCCTCTGGTAGAGTTATTACGCGGAAGTGCTAGTGTAGGACAATCCACTTTGACTCGTTTTTATAGTTTACACACTTTTGTATTACCTCTTCTTACCGCCGTATTTATGTTAATGCACTTCCCAATGATACGTAAGCAAGGTATTTCTGGTCCTTTATAAAGAATATATACCATCTTGTAATCAATCATCTATCACTTGGGGTAGGAACACTAGTATTTCATTGCTACAAATATGGATTATTGAAAAAAATAAGACATGTATTGGGATATTTCTCTTCAACTCTACAAAAATGTATTATTTTTTTGACACTCATAGTTGAAGCGAATTTTCCGAAGATAAAATGGATTATGGGAGTGTGTGACTTGAACTATTGATCGGGCCTTGCAGATATATGTCCTTATCTATCTGCCACATTTGAATTCACAACAAAAAAATGTGTCTTTGTTCCAACCACCGCGTAAGCCCCATACAGAAGATAGGCCGGTTCGTTTGAAGAGAATCTTTTCTATGATCAGAC